AAATCATTTAATGAAAGTAGATTATCTTACCATTAATTTTACAACTTCCATGATCTCTTCCCGAACCAAACATGAATCTTTCGATTCATTTGGCTCTCACGCTCAATTTTTTATTTTATGGTTCATATCTTTTTTTTTAATGTAATGAGCCTATCCTCTCTAGTTCTGTTTGTATGCAAACATATCAAAACCGATACAAGACCAGAATATTATAAGGACTCTTCCGACCAGACAAAAATCTCTAATTGTCAGCAAAGTTGTTTCTTTATTTGTTCTTTATTGAAATTTCAATGAAATTTTTATTCAAATCCAAAAATTCCTCTTTTTTATACTTATACATAGGTCATCGATTCGGCATTGGATATTGGATAATAAAACGCAGGGCGCCCTTTTTATTTATTCTAGTAAACGGTTCAAATAATTTTATTGATATGAGTGTTATATATCAGAAAAATTACCAACTATTCTTTTTTAAACCATTTCGGTATTAACGTAATGGTAGAAAGAGTACCATGTTGTGCCCGGACTTCAAACAGTTTAGCTTTAACCATGTTAATGGTCTCACTTTATTGGTTGATAGAGAATCAAAGTTGACTTACCAATAAAGAACGAAATGCTATGGTTCTTACATATGATTTATTAATTTATTCAGAAGGAATTCGTCGAGATTGTACACTTTTTCCCTATTTATTTATCTTATTCTATAAAAAATAAAAATATGTATATAAATAACACAAATAAATAAAGTGCAGCCGGTTGGGTCCAACTTATTCTTGAAATATACAACTCGCACACACTCCCTTTCCAAAAAAAATCAATACACCAAGCACTACACTTAGATTTATTAGATTTGTTGCTAAAATATCGGTATTAAACCCGAAACTCCCGGCGGATGGCCAGTGGCCTAAGGAAACGAAAGAATCGGTTACATTTTTCATATGCTCTCCTCTTATAGATAGGACTAATAAAGAACAGAGTTCTTTTTGTATCACTTGACTTGCCCTTTTTTGATTGATTTCTTTTTCTTAATTTTTTTCTTTGTTTTAAGTTTCCGATAAGATACTTATTAAGTTGGGTCCTAGGTCTCGTAGAAATTGCAAAATATTTCCCTTGTTCAAACACTTCCTAAAAGGAAAGTAAAAATTCCATCGTACTAACCGAAGGACGGGAAGGAAGAAAGCGAGCAAATCCACTAATTCGTCATCCTCAAATCAGTCCTTCCCGGGGTATTGTTCCAACAAATACATAATTGTAGGAATAAAGTAGTGATATAATTCACAGAAGCAAACGGCAACGAATTAATAAAATAAGAAAAAGTGCGTAATGCACTTTTTTACATTTTCATTCTAGGATTAAATTAAACAAAAGGATTTGCAAATAAAAGCGCTAATGCCACAACGAGCCCATAAATGGTTAAAGCTTCCATAAAAGCTAGACTAAGCAATAAAGTGCCTCTTATTTTTCCTTCTGCTTCTGGTTGTCTCGCAATACCTTCGACGGCTTGGCCTGCAGCAGTACCTTGACCAACTCCAGGTCCAATAGAAGCAAGCCCTACGGCCAATCCAGCAGCAATAACGGAAGCGGCAGAAATCAGTGGATTCATGATGATAGGTTCCTCGTACCAAAAAAAAATGGTTAATGATACAATCAACCAAGGAATTATTACTTATTTGATCACTAAAAAATATTGAATCGAAGTAACTAAAACTTCGAAAAAAATAATATAGATAGGGATAAACCCTATATAACTAATATATATCTACTATCACATATACATTTGTTTCTTTCATAACGGGAACCGCCCGCATTTTTTATTGAATCAGATTCTAGAATAATTCGTCGAAAGATATACAGGAACTGTGGCTGGACTTATAGACATTACATATAGACATATATCTAGTGTGATCTCCCTAACCCATCCTTCGTAATATCGTCTATCTTTCCTCTTAGAACTCTTATACATATGTATTTCTTATTTCTATCTATATATGTATATGTTACCGAACCAAGTATATTTTCTTGAACCATGCATTGCCTCAGTCGGGGTAAGCTTAAAAAAAGAAGACTCTTTCGAAAACTAATTAATGATGACCCTCCATGGATTCCCCTATATAAGCCGCGGCTAAAGTTGCAAAAATGAGAGCTTGAATACCGCTTGTAAATAATCCAAGAAACATGACAGGGATAGGAACTACTGAAGGTACTAAAGAAACAAGAACAACAACTACTAATTCATCCGCCAATATATTCCCGAAAAGTCGAAAACTCAGAGATAAAGGTTTTGTGAAATCTTCTAGGATGTTAATTGGTAAAAGGATTGGAGTTGGTTGAATGTATTTTCCAAAATAAGCCAATCCTTTTTTGGTAAGACCCGCATAAAAATATGCCACGGACGTGGGTAAAGCTAAAGCAACAGTAGTATTTATATCATTCGTGGGGGCAGCCAACTCTCCATGAGGTAACTGTATGATTTTCCAAGGTAAAAGAGCTCCAGACCAATTAGAAACAAAAATAAATAAGAACATGGTTCCAATAAAGGGAACCCAAGGCCCATATTCTTCTCCAATCTGAGTTTTGCTCAAGTCTCGAATAAATTCAAGAACATATTCAAAGAAATTCTGCCCGTCGGTCGGAATGGTTTGTGGATTCCGAACAGTTATGATAACTGACCCTAATAAGATAGCAATTACTACCCAAGAAGTGATAAGTACTTGAGCATGAATTTGTAAACCTCCTATTTGCCAATATAAATGTTGGCCTACTTCTACACCTGATATATCGTATAATCCTTTGAGTATTTTAATGGAACATGGTATAACATTCATATTGCCCTCTGACAGAAATCGAACTTAAAAAAAAAAAAATTATTTTGATTCAACCATCTCTTTTTCAACTTATCTACTTTCATAATTAATCATATATTAAAAATACCAAGAAATCACATAACATAATATCCCATTTTATCTCTTTTTAAAAATTCAAGACAAGAATAGTAACCAATCTAAGAAATCAAAATAATTAACTAATCTTATTATTCTTAATCATAACATAATCATAATCAACGACTTCTTATATAGCTAGAACGACCCTCACAAATTGCGGATACTAATTTGTTAAGAATCAATCGGATTGAAGCTATAGCGTCATCGTTGGCTGGAATCGAAATATCTGCAAGATCCGGGTCACAATTTGTATCGATTAAACAAATTGTTGGAATTCCAAAAATGACATATTCTCGAAGAGCCGTATATTCTTCTTGCTGATCAACGATGATTACAATATCGGGCAACCCAGTCATATATTTGATCCCACCCAGATATGTTTGCAAAATCGATAATTTTCTCTTCAACATTGCTGCATCTCTTTTAGGGAGACGGTTGAGTTTCCCCATCTTTTGTTCTGCTCTTAAGTCTCTGAACTTATGAAGTCTCGTTTCTGTAGTGGGCCAATTCGTTAACATACCACCGATCCATTTTTTAGTAACATAATGACATCGAGCCCTTATTGCAGCTGAGACTACTAAATCCGCTGCTTTCTTTTTGGTACCAACCATTAAAAAGGTTTTTCCTCGACTTGCTGCATCAAAAACTAAATCACAGGCTTCTGATAAAAAACGAGCAGTTCTAGTAAGATTTGTAATATGAATAACTTTACGCTTTGCAGAAATGTAAGGGGCCATTCTAGGATTCCATTTCTTAGTACCATGACCAAAATGAACTCCCGACTCCATCATCTCTTCCAAATGGATGTTCCAATACCTTCTTGTCATTTTTCCCGCGCTTTCTCTTTTTTTTTTTAGAAATAAATAATTGTTCCTACGGAACCTTATACCGAGGTTGACCATTGATACATAGTCCAAACCATTCATTTTTTTTTTATTACTTACTAAATTTTTTTACTTACCAAAACTAGAAAGGAAAAAGAAAAAATCTCTGCTTAGGAATTATGAAATCGCGTAAATGAATTTTCTAATGTGTCATGGAAATTCTTTGGGCTACAAGAACAAAAAAATTCTCGATGGTGTAACAAAATATCTCTCATTTCCAACTTGAATACATTTTTCTTTTTTATTTCAAAATGAATGTTTTTGTCTTGCCTTGAACGGTGCACTAATTTTTTAAATCCGGTACCGATAGGGATAATTCCCCCCAGAACAACATTTTCTTTCAGACCCTTCAACCAATCAATACGCCCCCGTAGAGCAGCTTTTGCTAAAACTCTAGCAGTTTCTTGAAAACTTGCTTCAGATATGAAGCTTTGAGTATTCAGAGACGCCCTCGTTATTCCTAATAAAATTGCCTGATAACAGATCGCTTCGTCTAAAGCACGCCCTGCTCGTTCTGCTCGCAGCAATCCGATTAATTCTCCAGGCGAAAAAACATTAGACATTCCGTCTTCTGAAACCAACACTTTTGATGTTACTTGTCGTACAATAATCTCTAGATGTCTATTATGGATCTGCACCCCTTGGGATCGATAAACCTTTTGGATCTTATTAACCAAAGAGATATGGCTTTGGGCTATAGTTAGCTCAGCTCCAATTAAGAATCCCCAAGGACTTCCAAGAATTCTTGGTATACGTTCGTTCCAACCTTCAACTCTCCTTTCAAGGTTCATCGATATTGAACCAATCGAACGCACTTCTAAGATTTGCTCCACTTTTGGAAGTCCTTGCGTTATGTCACCAGATCGGGATTTTTCATATATAAATGTAACTAATGTATCTCCTTCAGAAAGGGTTTCTCCGTAATGTCCGTGAACAGTCGCTCCTGGAGTAGCCAAATAGGGCTTAGCTGATCTTATAACTAAGGAATCAACATGAACAATTAAAATTTGACCAGATTTTTTTATGTGTGTTCCATATTTAACTAGACATAGATTTTCACAAATAAATTGTCCAATGCTAATTATTGTGGATGGTTCTTCACAATAATTGTGATGTAAAAAGCACCAATTCAAATGGGATGGATTCAAAATGATGTTATTGCATGGGTTGGGATTATAAATCCTTCTATTTTCATCTATTAAACAGTATTTAAGTACTTCAAGTACTTGGAAAGTCGCTTTCAAATTATCAAGTATCCGATATTTGTTTACCAAGATCTGATTATGAGTTATTAAATAGTAAGCTGAATAAAAGTTCACTATTTTAGATACAATAGTACCCAGGGGACCCAACAAATCCCTAATTAGAATTATGGGATTCAATTCTTTTGCCGTGATGTTATATTTCGAACCATTGAATGGACATGGACCAACTCGAGAACAATTGAATGATGACAAAATTATCAAAGCCTTATTTTGATTCAACAATGTACCAATAGTTGCTTGATGCTGAGTAACTACTGAAATCTTCACTTTAGAAAAAAAAGGGTTGATATTGGTGCAATCTAATCCATTATCGGGAATCAATCCTGAACCCGCCGTATCATACCTTTTTCCGGCATATGAAATACTAGACTTTACTAACTCAATTATTATGAAATTTTGAATCAGATCATTTGCCCTTACCTCAACAAGAGAAGCATGAACTTCTTCTATAGAACCATTTTTTTCTTGGTCCCAATTCAATACTAAGCAAGTCCGAACTAATTGAATACTTGTGTGAAAAATTCCGCGAATTGACTTTCCGTTTCCATAAAGGATATAATTGACAATTCTAAGTTGGACATTATCTTTTTCCTGCAAGAGATCTTGAGTGAAAAGTTTTGCTAAATTTATCCCGTCAGCTATTTCATATGTGATTACGGGCCGAACCAAAACAAAATACTTTTTTTTAATGGGTGTGATTCGTTGGACATAAATCCAATTTTTAAAAATTGTTGATTCCTTAGAATTTGAAGAATTTGAATTTTTTTTTTTCATTCCCGGTGGTATTAAAATGCCGCTGTGTCTAGATATCTTATCTGTCTCTCCGGGAAAATGAATATCTCCAGAAAAAATTTGCAGTTCAATACTTTTTTTTTTTCTCTCCACTCGGACTAATCCACCTACTAGGCTTCTTGTATTTGTATTTAAAGCGAGTTGTGTATCTACTTCAATGATACTATTGTTCCGGACCATTAGGTACGAAGATCCGGGTAAGATATGCACCTCTTCAGGAATAAAAAAAAACCGATCCACTTTCATTTTGTATTTTGGACTCAATTCTTTTGCTCCTCGATACTCAATCAAATCTTCTTTTTTTACGATTGAATCCACCTCTACGGCCCCATATTTAGTAATTCCCGAACTCTTTCTTCTATATTGTGGATCGTCAAAATAAGCAAGAATACTATTTCTATGTAAAATACCATTTGTGGGTATTTCAATCGAAATACCAAAAGAGGGTATTAGTTCTTTCTCTCCTTCTGGATCATATTGTAATGGAATGAGAAATTGATTTCTTCGTCTTTTCGCCAATAAATCAGAATTCTCTTGGAGAATCGAAGGATATATGAAATCCAAATGCCTATTGGAGATGATTTGATCAAGTCTTGAATAGTCAAAAATTTCCCTATCTTTTTTAACAGAAGGATCCAACAATTTATGCCTTACTTGATCATTAGTAATTGAGAAGTCAGAGATATATCTTTCGTCGACAGAAAAAGAATGAACATTTATTTGATCTTGATCTTTGTGGAGTGAAAAAGACACTATACTGGATCCGCACGGACCTCCTGCTAATAGCCATAAATGACTTGTTTTTGGTAATAGATGAACATTACTATATGTATATTCGGGTGCATGGTAGACATTGGTACTCCAGTGCATTTCTCCCTCTGATTCAGAATAAATATGTTTTCGGACCTTCTCTTTAAAATGAAAAGTAGACGTTCCAGTACGAATCTCAGCAATAACTTGTTCAGATTCTACATATTGATCATTTTGAACTAAAATCAAACTTTTGGGGGGAATATTCACACTATGTAGAATATCCCGACTCTCAATAGTTACATACAAGTCTATAGAACATAGAAAAGCGGGATGCCCGTGACGGGTACGTGTGGGATAAACCAAATACTCGTTGAACTTTATTTTCCCGTTAGAAGGAGCTCGTACATGTTCGGCAGTACCACCCGTGAATACTCCACCCGTATGAAAAGTTCTTAATGTTAGTTGAGTCCCTGGTTCCCCAATTGATTGCCCCGCAATAATACCTACAGCTTCCCCCAATTCGACCAGATCGCCGTGAGTGGGACTTCTACCATAACATAATTGACAGATCCAAGATGTATTCCTGCAAGTAAAGGGGGTTCGAATATATATTGGTTGTGCTCGAAAAGTTATGAATCGATTGGCAAGTCCAATCCCAATATCTTGATTTCGAGTGGCAATGCAGCGTATCCCCATATATATATCGTCCGCTAATACACGACCAATTAGGGTTTGGACAAAAATTTTTTCTGTCACCCCGTTTCGAGGACTCACGGAAATACCTCGGGTAGTACCACAATCTGTTCTACGTACAATAATGTGTTGAACTACTTCAACAAGTCTACGCGTGAGGTATCCAGCATC